TCTTCATAGCATTATCCATTATAAATGAATTTTCTAGCATTTGACCCCGTACCACCGAAAGGTTTGGTCGCATACTTGAAAAATAACCCAAAAAATCAAGGGAATGCTTGGATAATTGGTTTATATAAATCCTTCCTGGTTGAGACCACACATAAGAATGACATTGCCATAAATTGACAAGATAATATTTCCACTTATTCATCAGAAGAGGGGTATCCTTCGAAGACAGAATAGATTTTCCTTGATATCTAACATAATGCATAAAAGGATCCTTGAAGAACCATAAGATGGCGGCCGGAAAATCATTAACGAAGACTTCTTCTACAGGATATTTTTTTTTTTCATAGAAATGTATTCGCTCAAAAAAGATACCAGAAGAGGTTAATCGTAAATGAGAAGATTGATTACGAAGAAAAAGTAAAATGGATTCGTATTCATATACATGAGAATTATATAGGAGCAAGAATAATCGTGGATTACTTTTTGAAAAAATAATTTTTTTTGGAGTAATAAGACTATTCCAATTATAATACTCGTGAAGAAAGAATCGTAATAAATGTAAAGAAGAGGGATCTTTCACCCAATAGCGAAGGGTTTGAACCAAGATTTCCAGATGAATGGGGTAGGGTATTAGTACATCTGATACATAATTTAAATGTGGGAATTTGTCCTCTAAAAAAGGAAATATTGAATGAATTGATCGTAAATTATAAGATTTTACGATTTCTGTCGCCTCTAAGGAAGATACTAATCGTAGGGAAAACGGAATTTCCACAATGACTGCAAATCCCTCCGACATCATTTGAGAATACAAATTTTTGTTGTACCCAAAAAATTTCTTTTGGTTAGAATCATTAGCGGAAATTATCAAATGATTCTGTTGATACATTCGACTAATTAAACGTTTTATAATTAGTAAACTATATTTAGTGTCATAACCTACATTATCCAACAAAATAGATCTATTTAAACCATGATCATGAGCAAGTGCATAAATATACTCCCGAAAGATAAGTGGGTATAGGAAGTCATGTTGCTGATATCTATCTAGTTCTAAATATCCTTGAAATTCTTCCATTTTAAATTTGAACAAGAAAAGAAATAGGTGATTTATTGGGTTATCAAATGATACATAGTACGATACAGTCAAAACAAGGTATTATAGTAAGAAAATACCTCGGAACAAGTAAGACTCATCAACAGACTCTCTAGCCTCTCTTTTTCCATCTAATTGATTTATGTTCATTCTAGGGTAACAAGATGGTTAGAAGTCCTTTATTTTTTCAATCCAATCGCTCTTTTGATTTTGAAAAATCTTTATCAATATACTGCCTTCTTCTACACATTTATCTCTACCCCATAATGGGTAATAGCTAATAATTAGGACTCATAAGAAATTTATAATCCACTCATGGGAAAAGTTTTTCCCGTATTAAGCACTAATATATTTTTAACGTCTAATTAGATCGGGTAATCATTCAAAAATTAAGAACAGAAGCTCATTACTTTTTGTTTCCCTATAATTGGAACCGTAGTAGGGCTCTACCCATTTATTCACTCGACCAAATTCATTTTTTTTATTACACGACAAGAATTCAAACAATTTAAATAAGGTTTTGGACCTATTCGGTAAGAATGAAATATTCTTAGAATTATCCATTGATACGACATGCTGCTTTTTCCATTCATTCCTTTCAGGATCAGTCGTGGTCTTACAAACTCTACCGATGGTATGGACGAATCTTTTGCTTCATACAAATGTGTAAAAGATGCTAGCCGCACTTAAAAGCCGAGTACTCTACCGTTGAGTTAGCAACCCAAATAAAAGAATTAGAATGTGTAGATACAATCGGAATCTCAATAAAAAAAAAAGATTGAATTGCACAACGCAATCCAAACCAATCAAAACATTAAAATAGCAAAAATTTTTAAAATTCTAATTGATTAGATTCTGAACATAATAAAAATGAACAGATCCGATGAAAAAATTCTCAGATAAAAATAGGGATAAAGTAAAATATTTATAAATAGCTCCTTGTCTCTTATGTCATCCATTAATTCTATAGTATATATAGATTTTTATTGAGTTTAATCTTAATCAAAAAAAGACTTCTTGTATCACAGAAAATACAAGAACCTATTATTTGATATTTGAATGAAATAAAAGCTATGGGACGGAGATATAAATGGATCCGTTTATCCACGATCGGATTATATTTATTTGATACACTGTTGTCAATATGAATGTTGAGAAAAGAATACAAAAGAAAAAACAATTTCTAAATATAACTAACAATTCCAATTTCAATCAATTAGACAATTAGAATTATAAGAAAAAATAAGAAAAAAAAAAACTAAGGACTTGTGTTGGATTGGCACTATATATAATATTTCTATACAACACAACATTGATACAATATTGGTGGAAAAATAAATTAAGTAAAAAAATGAGGTTTATTCACTAAAATAAGCAAGTGAAATCCTTTGTGTTTTTTTATTTGTTCCTTAACTCATTGACAGTAATCTCAAAATTTTATATTTATAGACCCGATTACTTCATTTATTTATTATTTATTCACTTAATCTTTTTCTATCTATTTTATATATATCAATAAAATTTATATCAATAAAATAGAAATAGATTTTTGTCGTTATAAAAGAGACTCTTTTATAGTAACAATAATAAATAACAATAATAAATTTAGTATGATATAAATAGAACAAAAGAGGAAATAGCAAAGAAACAAAAAGGTTATACAAGGCTATATACAAATCATCCACATTTTTTTTATTTCATTAATTGAATTTTATTTGTTGATTAGGGCGAAGTTCCGTAAAAACCCCCGCCCTTTTTGAAATATCATGAACAGTTCCTGTAGGTTGAGCACCTTTTTCAAGGAAATATAGAATAGCAGGAACATTTAAATAGATTTGATTCTTTATCGGGTCATAAAAACCCACTTTACGAAGATCTCTTCCCTCTCGTCGGGATCGAACATCAATTGCAACGATTCGATAAATGGCTCATTGGGATAGATGAACAATACTCCCCCCCCTAGAAACGTATAAGAAGTTTTCTCCTCGTACGGCTCGAGAAAATTCTAAATTATGTCTATGTATAGAATCATAATATCAAATAGATCCATAAAATCATCAAATTCATTATATTGTTGATTTTAGTTTAAATACTTTTTCTTAGTCTCCCCCCCCCCCAAAAAAAAAAAATTATTTGTATCCTCATAACTCAAGTTGAATAACTCTCAAATAACTCAAAAGAAACCTTTTAGGTATTAAATTTATTGAGTGGTCTCTAACCCTTTTTGTTTGTCTCCTTTAGAATCTATTTTGATTCTTAAATATGATCTGGTTGTTGAGACAATTGAAAACGGTATTTCCTTGTTCCAGGATCTTTATCTTTGCCTTGAATCATTGGGTTTAGACATTACTTCGGTGATCTTTAAATCGTTTCAAAACGGCAGCAACATACCATTTTTTGTGATTTCTTTCTATCAAAGAATCGTATGAATGGTTGATTCCTACGTAATACACTTTACTTTTGATTTGATCAAAAGAGTTTTACCAATTCCAACAAAATTAACTTTTTCATTTTATCGAATTGGATCCTTTAGATTTATATATCTAAAATATACTTACGAAGTTGTTCCAATTTATTGATCGATACTAACCTTAGATTCTTGCCCTTGAGAAATTAATCAATACGTTCTACTCGAGCTCCATCGTGTACTATTTACATGGCAACACTCTCAAAAATGAGGGTTCCAGTGGAACAGAACAAATGATGTCGAGCCAAGAGCACTTTCGTTCCTATATAATATAAAAAAGTGGTGGATGTAAGAATCCACAGCTGATCATGTCCTTCAAGTCGCACGTTGCTTTCTGCCACATCGTTTTAAACGAAGTTTTACCATAACATTCCTTCAGTTTGGAACCAGTATGTAATTGATTCAATTATGGAATCGTGAATAATCATCGGTTCGTTCGGTACATAATAATCTATACTTTTTTCTTCTATATGAAGAATGGATAATGTATGACGAAGTCTCAACAAGAATTCAATCAATTTAACCCCATTGTTTATAATTTTTTTTTTTATTATAACTAACATGAATAATTTTTAATTATAACTAACATGAATAAATAAACACGAATAAACAAGTTATTTTGAATCTCTATCTTCAGTTATTTTGAATCTCTATCTTCAAGTAACGTGATAGGATAAATTCAACAATTTCACACTTCTTAGAGTACCAAGAACTCATAAGAAATCATTAAAAAGATTTAATTGATTGAATAGTTTCCTACCCTATATCATTATTTGCATAAGGTTTTACAGTAAGTACCATTCGCTTTTTATCATCATTAAGAGAAAGATAAATCCATATTGGATTAAACCATCAATGATTAATAAAAAAAAAAGACTGATGTAAGGAAAGATTGAAGATTTAGGTTGTTATTTTTTCATATTTCATATTGTAAAATCAGTAATATTTAACAAATAAAAATTTCGTTTCATATGCGTGTTATTTGAACTCGTTCATATGCGTGTTATTTGAACTCGATTAAATTTGTGAAAAAGATATGATTAATAATAATAAAAAAAAAAAGAAATAAGAATCACATTCTATAAACAATATTATACTCTTAAACGGAAGACTGGTCGAAAAGACAATCTTTATTTTGATATATTTTATTATGATATAGATTATGATATAGATATATATTTTTTATTTATAGATTAATAAAATGATCGTGGGTCAGGTATGTTCTGGGACGGAAGGATTCGAACCTCCGAATAGCGGGACCAAAACCCGTTGCCTTACCACTTGGCCACGCCCCATTTCTAGTCGACACTAATAAACACTAATATTGGTACTGGTTATTCGTCAACTCAAGTCTAAATATCTATTATCTATAAAATAGATTACTAGAATTTTTATACATGTAGACGTAGAATTAAACAGAATTTATTGATCATTACATATAATTCAATTAAGATATTGTATGAAAGTATGGTTTATTCTATTCTCTTTTGATTTGAGAATTGAAGGATTTTTGATTGGGTGAGTTCAAATCAAAGAAAGTTTTTTGGTCTATCTTATTTTCTTTTTATTCATTTTTCTTTTCTATGAATAATAACATATTTATAATAATAAAATAATAAAAAACTCAATTTATTAATAACTCAATCAAAATAAATAAAATACAATTATCCTCAAGAACAAAATGTTTGTTATGCTTAATATATTTAGTTTGATCTGTATCTGTCTTAATTCTGCTCTTTATTCAAGTAGTTTTTTCGTCGCCAAATTGCCCGAGGCCTACGCTTTTTTAAATCCAATCGTAGATGTTATGCCAGTAATACCCCTGTTTTTTTTTCTCTTAGCCTTTGTTTGGCAAGCTGCTGTAAGTTTTCGATGATATCTTTAATTTAATAATGTCTAGACAAATTCATGATTTATTGAAAAAAAAAAAAATTCAAAGAAAAGAATTGATAAGATCAGATAAGTCTTACACCCTCAATTCAAATATTGAAATTCTTGTACAACCGCGAAAAATCTGGATCACCCCACTTTATTTCTTGGTGTCAAAATAAAAAATAAAAATAGTAGGGTATGCGGTATAAAAACGGAGAATCTATTCTCTTTTTTACTAAAAAAAATCTTGGAGATTATGTAATGCTTACTCTCAAACTATTTGTTTACACGGTAGTGATATTCTTTGTTTCTCTCTTTATTTTCGGATTCCTGTCTAATGATCCAGGACGTAATCCTGGACGTGAAGAATAAAAGATAAGGTTTTTGTTTTCCTTGCTTGATTTTAAAATGTTCTTAGTAGGATTTTATCTATTACACATTTTTAACTATTTAAAATAAAAAGAGCTCGCGAAAAATTCGAAAGAAAATACCAAGTCATCAACAAAAACGGAAAGAGAGGGATTCGAACCCTCGGTACGAAAAACTCGTACAACGGATTAGCAATCCGACGCTTTAGTCCACTCAGCCATCTCTCCTCCCAATTGAAAAAGGATAATACTATGTTACATTATAAAAAATAAGGATTGAAAGAGCCCTTCATAATATTTTTTTTTCATCCGAGAGTACTTTTTAGTTCCACGGCCCGGCTAAGTACTGACCAGGCCGGGCCCGCCATTTATTGTTCCAACGAATCATAAATAATTTTTTTTTATTTGAAAACTAAAATACTTGCTTGTTATTACGATTGGAAAAATAAAAACTCTTTTGATTTCTATGATATAGAATCAAATGATATCGAATCAAAGTGTCGTTTCTTATCTTAATTTTTTATATTTATTCTTTATTTTCTTTATTCCTTTTATTTTAGTAAAGTAAACAAATAACAAAAAGGGAACTGTGGATTCTTGCACAATACATTTTCATGTATGTTATGGCTTAAGTAGTTTTGTCGAGACGTCTAGGTCAAAAACCTCCGGCAAAAAAACACTTGTTATTTAGTTTTAGTTATTGAATTCTCTTTTCCGAATCTCATTGGGTTCTCTGATACAACACGTAAACGCTCTAATTTTCATGATTATTTTATGATCCTATCCTTTCTTTTGACTCTTTTAACTTTTTATTACGACCCATTTTCTTGTTCGACAAAAGGTTCATTTATATACAATAATCGAATTGTAGCGGGTATAGTTTAGTGGTAAAAGTGTGATTCGTTCTAGAATCCTTTATATAGTTAAGGGGTCTTTCGGTTTGATTAATATTTCATTCCGACCAAAAACTTTATTTCTTAAAAGGATTTAATCCTTTACCTCTCAATGAAAAATTCGAGGAAGAATATACATTCTCGTGATTTGTATCCAAGAATCAATTAAAAATTGAAAAATTGGATTATGAGATTACGAAACATAATTTTTTTTTTTAATTAGATCAATACTTCTAATTGAATAAGTATGAGTAAAGGATCCATGGATAAAGATAGAAAGTGGCTTTCTAATCGTAACTAAATCTTTAATTTGGAATTTGTATTACGGAAATTGAAGCAAAATGGCTATTAAACAATGACTTTGGTTTACTAGAGACATCGACAAATTGTTTTAGCTCGGTAGAAACAAAATGCTTTTCCTAAGGATTCTCTCACATAGAAATAGAGAACGAAGTAACTAGAAAGGTTGTTATAATATAATCCCCTTCTTTTCTATAGGGATCGTCTAGAAAGCGGGTTGTTCTGAATACATTCAGACAGAAAAGCTGACATAGATGTTATGGGTGGAATTTTTTTTTCGTTCATGTCTTAATATAGGAATTTATACATCTTCCATAAAGGAGCCGAATGAAACCAAAGTTTCACGTTCAGTTTTGAATTAGAGACGTTAAAAATGATGAATCAACGTCGACTATAACCCCTAGCCTTCCAAGCTAACGATGCGGGTTCGATTCCCGCTACCCGCTTTTACTTTATTTTTTTACTTTTACTTTATTTTTTTATTAAATTAATAAGAAATAAGAA